TACATATATATATATAATGAGATAATGAAAATAAAAATAAAAGAAAATAAAAACATATAGAAAATAAAAACATATAAAAAAATATAATTAATATAAAAAAATATAATTAATATAGAAATATAATATAAAAAAGAATTTCAAAACTGAAAAAATTTCAGTAGTCATATGGGATAAAATATCTAGGGATTTCTAGCATATTCTTTTCGAAGTATTTTTTTTTCATTAATATCTGTGTATAGGATCATTGCTTCTATTGATTTCATACGAATACATTACATAAACATAATCTAAAGCACCGAACGATTATATTTTTTTCTCCTTTCCTTATCCTGGATTTCATTTCTATTTTCCTTAATTGATTTGATTCAATCCGTTGAGTTGCGAGTTTACATATAACAACTCATATCTTTCTATACAAAAAAATTCGAAACTTTTTTCTTGTACTATACCGACTGACCCTCTCAGAAATAAAATAAAAAGAATCGAGTTATTTCATTAGATTAGAGTTAGAATGAAAAAAAAAAAGAGTCATTCCATTTCAGACCAATCTCGAGTACTAAAGAAAGATCGCGATTTGGAATGAACCAAAATACTTGTTTGTTTTGTTACGGCAATAACACTTAGTAATAGTAAGACCACCCGATGGGTTGGATTTCACTACAAGAAAAAGGTTTGTTTTACAGCAAATCCACATTACACAATGAAAGATACCACAGAGTGGTATAATAGACGGAATCGTAAATTATCTAATCTACATAAGAAAGATACTTCTAATAGAAAGAATTAGACATTATCGAATGATTTGACAGACCAAATCCCAAAACCAACTCAACTCATAGAATATAGAAGAAGGAAATTGATACATTTAGGACCAATTCATTATCTCTGCATTATCTCTGAATCAATCAATTGGGGTTGTTGTTCTGTCAAAAAGCGATTAGTCAGGCGACTCCACACACAAAACAAATACAAGAAAAGAATAGGTCCTAGATCTATGTGACTGTTGAAGTTTTTAGACAGAATCATGTCATGATTCTCACTTCATAAATTGACCGGATTCGATATACCAACGCAAAAATATATCACTAACTCTTTAATCATGGACAGGAAAAGAGGAAAAAGGTCATATGTAATCCATCCACGAAGATTAATGGAGGAAGATGAGTATTTTATCCGAGATTTTACAAATACTGATTAGATCTATTGGAATGAATTATTGTTTTTTATTGTTTTTATTTTCCTGTCCCTATGTATTTACATGAACATGCGGTAATACTTTTGGACCAACCAACCGGCCAGTCTATAAACAAGTACTAATGAGGAAATGAAAACTATACTAAACTAAAATAGAATGTATTAGGGCTATACGGACTCGAACCGTAGACCTTCTCGGTAAAACAGATCAAACTGATTATTATCGAAATGATTCGAACTGTTTCAAAGACCCAACATGCATTTTGTTGCATTGGGCTCTTTCATAAACTGATGTAAAGATCAGTTAGTCCACCATATTTTTCTTTACAGGAAAATAATGAGATGGTTCCATGTGCTCTGATTCATCATTTGTATTCTGATCTAGGAGCAATACCAAAGTGTTTCAAAGAAGGGTTACCTTGACTTAGGTCTGCCTTCGGCCTAGATCAAACTAAGTTAGATGGAGTCTCTATCGCTACGCTGCAAGAGTCGAATATGAGACTTCATACACCTTAAAGTTCATAGGACGAAAAAAGGTTATTTTGAGGCCCTTATACTCATTATGCCTAGCATTGAATGGACTGGGTATTTACCTTATCAACTATCAAATCAATGGCGGGTTCTATTTGATTTGGCACTTGAATTCGCACCTGAATCGGACCGAACCCAATATTTGTCAGGCTATTGTTCTCTTGTTCCCTCGAATCCATGGAGTAAGACATCGATTTGTCAATAAGATCAATTATGTTTATTGCATAATGGGCTCCCCTGAAAAGCATTAGCGCACGTGTAAACGAGGTGCTCTACCTAACTGAGCTATAGCCCTTGTCATAGATATATTAACATATGGATAATTTCTTGTCAAGATGGATATTCCATAATCCCACATGATAGCTCTCTGATCCGTCTACTGTTAACAGATTGGTATTGCTTAGAAATGATATTCCACTTATAATCCTATAAGTGATGGGTCCTTTTTTTGGTGATAAATAACCTACTTAACTCAGTGGTTAGAGTATTGCTTTCATACGGCGGGAGTCATTGGTTCAAATCCAATAGTAGGTAGAACTTATTAGATACCGAAGTCAATTGAGTGATATCTAATAAGTTTTTCTACCCATTTTCTTTTTTTTCGTTATATCAGATTAGACTTGATTTGTTCAATTGGCAGAATCCGAATGTGGTGTATAATAATACAGTTCTAATGAACTTCTTTTGATTATTTTGATGTATTGACTTGACTAGGAGGAAATAGCATTTACAGCCTCTACTCGTGTCCTAGCTCGTCTGAGAGCTAGATTCGCTT